CGTACTCGTAATTGGAAAGTTACGGAAGGAGATCCATCATTTTGCAATGAAAACAACATAAAAAACTCTGGACAATTTCGAAATCAGACCAAGCGTCTTAATACATATGCAAAAAAATTCATTATTGGCCCACCATTGATTACAAGATTTAGCTTTTATGAATCGCTATTGGTTTGATACGAGTAATGGCAGTCGTTTCAGTATGTTAAGGATACAGATGTATCCACAATTCATTTAGAGTTACTTAATAGCCTATTTCTTATACTATATCTCTATCCCGTGAAATTCTCGAGCCGAAAGATGGATGCATATGCTGTGTTTCATTTTGCTAAATGATATCAATTAAATGGTATATCAATTCTATAAATTGGATATAGCAATAAAAAAATCAGCAAAATTCTTTTATTTTAGATAGAAGAAATGTTTCTTCTATCTAAAATAAAAGAATGTACCCTTCTATCCAAATCCAATTTGCATCGATAAAATCAATCCAAATTCCAGATTCCAGCAGTAGATGAATAATTGCAAATTTTTGTGTGTACGAGATTAGAATAACTTCAAAATAACTGACATAATTTTTTATTTTTCCTGATCAGAAAAATACATTAAAAAGAAAGGAGGTAGAAAAATTTGTTGATTTATGGTTAAAGAAGAAAAACAAGAAAACAGGGGTTCTGTTGAATTTCAAGTATTCAGTTTCACCAATAAGATACGGAGACTTGCTTCACATTTGGAATTACACAAAAAAGATTTTTCATCGGAAAGAGGTCTACGAAGACTTTTGGGAAAACGTCAACGTTTGCTGGCTTATTTGGCAAAGAAAAATAGAGTACGTTATAAGAAATTAATCAGTCAGTTGGATATTCGGGAGAAGTAATTTAATCGTTCGAATTTTTTTCTTATTTTATTTAGTAGTCTTATAGTAGTCTTAGATTTTGCATTTTGATGAGCCTCGTTTTGAGGAATTCATGGAATAATCCATTTTCATGGAAAAAAGAATAAGAACAAGGATACATAACATAAAAAAAAGAATAGATAAGATGATATTCGCCCTCCCCCTACGTATTTAATTTCTTCTCCGATACAAAAACCTGCAAGACCCACTCCATTTGTAATTCCATCAATGACACCCTTATCAAAAAAATTCGTTAGTTCAGCTAATCTTCTTATACCCAAGATAAAAACCCTAGTATAGAAAACATCTATATAACCGCGATTATATGACCAGCTGTATATATTTTCTTTTACTTCACCAAAAAAGTTCTTTTTTGGGTTCCCTTTTACAAGGGAATTTAGAAAATTTAAATTCTGAAAAAAAGAATAAGTGGATCCATAGAAGATATATGCTATGAATAGACCAAGAATTGCTAAACTTACGGAAGAAATTGCATTAATGAGAAATTCATATGAATTTATGGAAGAATTAGAACTTTCTTGTAAAAAGTTTATTGAAGGAGTTAGCCACTTTGATAATATGGTTAACTCCGATATTCCATTACCCTTTATTCCATTATCAAAATAGATTCCTATGGATCCAATGAACAAAGTAAAAAGCAGTAATATAAGAAGAGGAAATAACATAGTATTTCCCGTTTCATGAGGATAGACAAAAGTGTTTTTAGCCCCAAAGGGAGTACTAAAGGATCCTCTCTTTTTTCTTGTATTATCGGGAATTTTGGGTATATTTTGTGAAAAAAAAGAAACTCCACCCTTCATTGTTGATAAAACAAAATCCTTATTGACTCCTTTGGATATGCCTTTTCCCCATAAGGATATTGAATACAACGAACCTTCTTTAGTACTGCTGTAATTTTGAAAATGAACACGCAAATACCCATCAAAAGTAAGTAAATATATCCGAAACATATAAAATGCAGTTAATCCTGCAGTAAAAGAGGCTGTTATTCCAAAAAAGGGTGAATACAACCAACTATTACTAAGAATTTCATCTTTGGACCAGAAGCAAGCAAGAGGTGGAATACCACAAAGAGAAAGTGTACCGCATAAAAAAGTACCTCTTGTAATTGGAACGTATTTTCTTAAACCACCCATAAGAACCATATTCTGACTTTTATCTGGTGAATATCCAACAAGAGGTTCCATTGAATGAATAACGGATCCGGATCCTAAGAACAATAAAGCTTTCGAATAAGCATGAGTGATCAAATGGAATAAAGCAGCTTCATAAGAACCTATACCTAGAGCTAACATCATATAACCCAATTGAGACATTGTAGAATAGGCTAAGCTTCTTTTAATATCTCTCTGAGCAAGAGCTAAAGTGGCTCCTAAGAAGAGTGTTATTGTACCCACTAAAGAAATAAAACTCATTATCAAAGGTAGGGATATGAAAAGAGGAAGAAGTCGAGCTAGAAGAAAAATCCCCGCAGCAACCATAGTTGCTGCGTGTATAAGAGCCGAAATGGGGGTGGGTCCTTCCATAGCATCGGGTAACCATACGTGAAGAGGGAATTGTGCAGATTTTGCAACTGCACCAAGAAATAATAAAAAAGCACACAAAGTAGTAAGTAAGGAATTAATCCCATTATTAGGAATCCAGTTATTAGCTATTTTGAACAAATCCCGAAACTCTAAACTACCTGTTATCCAAAAAAAACCTAAAATTCCTAATAACAGACCAAAATCCCCTACACGATTAGTTACAAAAGCTTTTTGGCAAGCACTCGCTGCAATTGGTCGTGTAAACCAAAAGCCTATCAATAAATAGGAACACATTCCGACAAGTTCCCAAAAAAAATAAATTTGTATCAAATTGGAACTAGTAACCAATCCCAACATGGCAGTATTAAAAAAACTTATATAAACAAAAAATCTCAAATATCCTTCATCGTGAGACATATAATCGTCACTATAAATAAGAACCAAGATTCCTACAGTAGTAATTAGTATTAACATAATAGACGTAAGGGGGTCGATCAAGTATCCAAATTCTAAGGAAAAATCGTTATTGATGGTCCAAGACCATAGATATTGATAGATGGAACTTCCATTTATTTGTTGAATAGACAGGTGAACTGAGAATACCAGAGCTATACTTAAGAGTAAAATACTAGGAAAAGCCCATATGCGACGAAGATTTTTTGTTGCTGTCGGAATAAGAAAAAGCCCAAATCCCATTGACATAATAACTGGAAGTGGGAGAAGAGGGATTACCCAGGCATATTGATATGTATGTTCCATAAGAAAAGAAATAGCAATTTTTAGTTTAAATTTATAGTTCAATTTTTCTATAAAATCGAATTGTTTCCGATTCACCAAACCCACTCTTATCTCTCTCTAAAGTAATTAAAAAAACAAAATAAGAATAAGAAAAAATACTAGAATTCTGGATTTTGCAAAATTTCTCTCATTAAAATATTCAAAAATTCAGAATGGGTTTAGTTGCTTAAATTCAAAAAGTGAATCAAAGAATTTCGTTAACTAGTTATTTTTTTATATTTATTAAAAATAAAAAAAAGATTGAATCATTTTACTTTCTATTCATTTTTGTATTTCTTTCTCTTAAAATAAAATAAAGGAGCTCTCTTGTTTCGTAATTGATTGATTGATTGAATTCCAAAGAAAACCTATACCTATAGTATAGTAAATTCTCAAATATTGCTTTTTTTATATAAAATAGAAATCCTAATGACTAGAATTCTCTAAGTTTTAGAATGTATTGGTTAAGAGACTCTGTATTTTTTTTGATTGGAATTCAATTATGAAATACCGTTCTGAACTTAATTAACTAATTGAATTTTACCTTGAATTGAATTTTACCTTCTTTTTATCTTCCCATCTTATATGGGGGCTTATCCCCCATACCATATATTTATATATGGCGTATATTTGATATATAAATTGATTTAAATAGAAAGCCTTAAAAAACTCTTGTCTTATCCACATTAGACAAAATGAACTAAAAAAGAATTTTGAATTTCAGTATCTTTCAGTATCTTAGTATAAATACTAAGAAAAAACAGAAAGAAGGATTGATTTGTGGCAATAGATGTCTTTCACATGCAACTAGAAAAAAGTAATCCCCCTTTTAAATGGCAGTTCCAAAAAAACGTATTTCGATGTCAAAAAAACGTATTCGTAAAAATCTTTGGAAGAAAAAGACTTATTTTTCCATAGTACAATCTTATTCTTTAGCAAAATCAAGACCATTTTCTAGCGGCAACGAGCATCCAAAACCAAAAGGTTTTTCTGGGCAACAAACAAATAATAAGGTTTTGGAATAATCTGAATTGAACTATTCAAACCCAAAGAAATTCCAATTATTTAATATAAATGAATAATTCAGATTAATTTATAAATGTACTTTTATGTATTGAATTCCTCGATACAATATTCTTAGAACGAATCCCTCCGTTATCCATTATATAGAAAAAAGTTTTTTATATATTGTGTCCTCAGTATTTTTTTCCTAGCAAAGAACTTTTTTCTGATAATAGAATCCTCATATTTTTTTTATGAGGATTCTATTATCAGAAAGTAGACTATTCTTGCAATAGGACTTACAACCTTTACCTAATCTTATCCAATCTTATCCAAAATTCCCATATAAATGAGTTTAGGACTGGTAAATCATATTAATAAGAGCGTAAAGGCTTTCATTCTATAAATTTTGCTAAAATAAAAAATTCTTTGTAGTTAATGATGAAATTTTAATGTTCCTTAATTCTATGTCCTCTCCCAGTCTCGACGATTTGCGAGAAAATAACTATTATTCTTTTAACTTAACTATTATTTTAAGTTAGCCGCCATGGTGAAATTGGTAGACACGCTGCTCTTAGGAAGCAGTGCTCAAGCATCTCGGTTCGAGTCCGAGTGGCGGCATTCTCGAAAAAGAATACAATAGATTAGAAAATGGATTCAATTCGAAATTTCCAATTTTGTAATGGGACCTTATCCTTATGCTATTTGCAACTTTAGAACATATACTAACGCATATCTCTTTTTCAACCATTTCAATTGTGATTATGATTCATTTGATAACCTTATTAGTTCGTGAACTTAGGGGATTACGCGATTCGTCAGAAAAAGGAATGATAATTACTTTTTTCTCTATAACAGGATTCTTAGTTTCTCGTTGGGTTTCTTCAGGACATTTTCCATTAAGTAATTTATATGAGTCATTGATCTTCCTTTCATGGGCTCTGTATATTCTTCATACTATTCCTAAGATACAGAACTCGAAAAATGATTTAAGCACAATAACTACGCCAAGTACTATTTTAACGCAAGGCTTTGCTACGTCGGGTCTTTTAACTGAAATGCATCAATCCACAATACTAGTACCTGCTCTACAATCTCAGTGGTTAATGATGCATGTCAGTATGATGTTACTAAGCTATGCAACTCTTTTGTGCGGATCCTTATTATCCGCCGCTCTTCTAATCATTAGATTTCGAAAGAATAGAATTTTTTTTTTTTTTTTAAAAAGAAAAAAATTAAAATATTTTTCTTTAGTGAGATTGAATATTTATATGCAAAAAGAAGTGCTTTAAAAAACACCTCTTTTCTCGCATTTCAAAATTATTACAAATATCAATTAACTGAGCGTTTGGATTCTTGGAGTTATCGTGTCATTAGTCTAGGGTTTACTCTTTTAACCATAGGTATTCTTTGTGGAGCAGTATGGGCTAATGAGGCATGGGGATCCTATTGGAATTGGGATCCTAAGGAAACTTGGGCATTTATTACCTGGACCATATTTGCAATATATTTACATAGTAGAACAAATCCAAATTGGAAGGGTACAAATTCCGCACTGGTAGCTTCGATAGGATTTCTTATAATTTGGATCTGCTATTTTGGTATCAATCTGTTAGGAATAGGTTTACATAGTTATGGTTCATTCACATTACCGTCTAAATGATTACATAACATAAAACCTTCATTTTTTATGAAGGTTTTTTCTTTTTTGTTTGATTTGAGAACCCCTTGAACATCTTTTCAAAGGGTTCTCAAAAATTGGAGATAGATCTAATTAGACTTTTTTATTTTTTTATGAATTTTATGTTTTTTCTACTATGGAATTTTTTTCCACGATGGAATATAGAGCGGACTAGTTAAAAAAAGAAAATCCTATTTAGGATAATAATTGGATAATAGAGCCTCTACCCTGTCAACGGATAGTGAGAGAACAAAATCTGGATAAATACCAATTCCTATTACTGGTAAAAAGATACAGATTAAAAGAAATAGTTCCCGTGGTCCAGAATCTACAAAATTTTCGTTTGGAACATGAAATAGCTTGTATCCATAGAACATCTGGCGTAACATGGATAATAAATAAATAGGAGTTAATATCATCCCAATTGCCATTACAAAAGTAATTAGCATTTTTGGCATTAACATAAATTTAGGACTAGTAATTAGTCCAAAAAATACTACTAATTCTGCAACAAAACCGCTCATTCCTGGCAAGGCAAGAGAAGCCATTGAAAAGCTACTAAACATGGTAAAAATTTTTGGCATTGGAATAGATATTCCCCCCAGTTCTTCGAGATAAACAAGACGCACTCTATCACAAGCCGTTCCTGCCAAGAAAAAAAGTGTAGCACCAATAAATCCATGGGATAATATTTGTAAAATAGCTCCATTTAGTCCAATGTTGGTTATGGAACCAATTCCTATAATTATGAAACCCATGTGAGATACGGAGGAGTAGGCTATTCTTTTTTTGAAATTTCGTTGACCAAGAGAAGTTGAAGCTGCATAGATTATTTGCACCGCTCCTATTATTACCAACCAGGGGGAAAATAGATAATGAGCATGAGGTAACAATTCCATATTGATCCGAATCAATCCGTATGCTCCCATCTTTAATAGAATTCCGGCTAAAAGCATACATGTACTGTAATGCGCTTCCCCATGGGTATCTGGTAACCATGTATGTAGAGGTATAATCGGCAATTTGACAGCATAAGCAATAAGGAAGCCAAAATACAGTAGTATTTCCAATGTTGCAGGGTATGATTGATTAATCAATCTTTCCAAATCTAATCCAGGTTCGTTGGAACCATATAACCCCATACCCAGAACTCCAATTAAGAAAAAAATGGAACCGCCTGCAGTATACAAAATAAACTTGGTAGCTGAATACAGACGCCTCTTTCCCCCCCACATGGATAAAAGTAAATAAACTGGGATTAATTCTAACTCCCACATGATAAAAAAAAGTAAAAGGTCTCGTGAAGCGAATAATCCTATTTGACCGCTATACATTGCTAGCATCAGGAAATAGAATAATCGCGAATTCCGGGTAACCGGCCAAGCCGCTAAAGTAGCTAAAGTAGTGATAAATCCTGTCAATAAAATAGATCCTAATGAAAGTCCATCGATTCCCAATCTCCAGTGGAAATCCAAAACATCTATCCATTTAGAATCCTCCTTTAATTGGATTAAGGGATCCTCCAATTGGAAATGATAACAGAATGCATAAGTCATTAGAAGGAATTCTAATAAACAAATGGATATAGTATACCACCTAACGATTTTATTTCCTTTATGAGGTAAAAAGAAAATTAATGAACCTGCAAATATCGGCAAAACAACAAGTATTGTTAACCAAGGAAAATAACTCATGATAAAGTAATAAAGACAAGATACGTTTTGACCAGAAAAGCCCATGCTCGATTATTTCGAGCACAGGCTTCTTCGGTAAAGAGGAATCAGACGATTCAAGTGGAGTTTTTTGTAACGTATCAATAAGATAGAGCCATGCTGCGGGTTGTTTCAGGCCCTAAATAAACGCGGACACTTAAAAAATCTGTTGGGCAGGCGGATTCGCATCTCTTACAACCCACACAATCTTCGGTTCTCGGCGCGGAAGCAATTTGCTTGGCTTTACATCCATCCCAAGGTATCATTTCTAATACATCTGTTGGACAAGCTCGTACACATTGAGTGCATCCTATACATGTATCATAAATTTTTACAGAATGTGACATTGGATCTCTAAATTTTCCTTTTCAACATAAAAATTTTCGATCTGGTAAAAATGAATTTAGTACTATATAAAAATAAATTAGATGTATTGTAGACACCAGACGAAGCAATGGTTTATCCAAACTTTAACAAATAATAATATATTTCTTAATCTGTTTGTGAGAAAGCGTGAAAAGAACCAAGATACTTGAATTTCAGACTTCAACAGTCATAATTATATGAATTCTACATACTAATTCGAATTAGCCAATAAATTGGGTATCATCTTTTCAATATAAATTATTGCAATATTCAAATTGCAATATCAATGGATTGCAAAAATGCAATATTCAATAAGTAAAAAAGAATACTCTGAAATAACCTACTCAAAAAAAGGATATTATTAAATACTAATAAGAAAATAAGATTTGATTTCTATTCATCTTAATGTTCCGTATTATTATATATGCGCCTTTGTTTAGAGGATTTTATGTCTAATTATTCAAAAAATTAGATTGATTAATACGAGTTGATTTCCTGTTACGATGGATGGAAGAAAGAATGGATAGTCCAATAGCTGCTTCAGCAGCCGCAAGGGCTATAACAAAAATTGCGAAAATGTCTCCTTTTAATTGGCGACTATCAAATAGATCAGAAAATGTTACGAGATTTAGATTAATTGAATTCAATATAAGTTCAAGACATATTAAAGCTCTAACCATGTTTCGGCTTGTGATCAATCCATAGATACCAATCGAAAATAAATAGACACTGAAAAAAAGTACATGCTCAAACATTATTAACTAACTCCTTATCAATCTCGATTCATTTCAATATGAGGACAAGAATTGAACCGATTCAATTAATTAAAATAGAACAATTACGCAACAAAAGAAAAAAGAAGGTATTTGTTGTGTTGGCAGTAGGTGGGTTTTACTAAATCAAAATTGTGATTCTTTAGTTATTTATTTTCTATTAGAAATTCTAAGAATTTCTTATTGTCGAGCCATAGTAATTGCACCTATTAAAGAAACTAGAAGAATTAGGGAAATTAGTTCAAACGGAAGATAAAAATCGGTTGCTAAATGAATCCCAATTTGTTGAACGTTATTTATGAGACCCTGTTCTACTATTTGGTTTGATCTTGTAGTCCAAAGAATTCCATACCACGACGTATCTGGGATAGTAGTCATTAGTGAAAAAGGAATAGTTATACAAACGAGTAAAGTAAACCCATCCCCAATAGTCCAATAATTCTTATCTTTAGACCACTCTGAACCGTTTACAAACATTACAGCAAATATGATCAAGACATTTATGGCTCCCACATAAATAAGAAGTTGTGCGACAGCTACAAAGTATGAATTCAATAAAAAATAGAATAAGGATATACAAACAAGAACTAATCCCAGCGAAAAGGCAGAATAAATTGGGTTGGTAAGTAATACTACTCCTAGACCCCCTAGTAGAAGAACAAATCCCCCAAATAGCACAAAAATCTCATGTATTGGTCCAGGTAAATCCATTATGGATAAGAAGAAATTTATAGTATAAAATTTTTCATGAACTGACTAAAACTAAAAGATTCAAGGAAGGAAAAAGATATTAGGATATTTTTTTGTATGTATATAAGTTGCTAAGCAGTAGTTATTCCTTTTTCGTTTTTGTTAGAAAAATCCATTTTTACTAACAAAAAAAAACCTAATACCTAGTAATCAGTAATCGTTCTTGAATTCCAAGATTTTTCTTCGTCTAGTTTACTTTGAGGCGAATTCCTAATTGTTTGAATTGTGTAATCTCCCATTATGGAGATTGGTAACCGACTCAAAGCAATTTGATTGTAATTCAATTCATGACGATCATAAGTAGAAAGTTCATATTCTTCAGTCATCGATAAACAATTTGTCGGACAGTATTCAACACAGTTACCACAAAATATACAAACTCCAAAATCAATACTATAATTAAGCAATTGTTTCCTTTTAATATCTTTTTCAAATCTCCAATCCACAAGAGGTAGATCTATCGGGCATACGCGAACACATACTTCACAAGCAATGCATTTATCAAATTCAAAGTGTATTCGCCCCCGGAAACGCTCCGATGTAATTGATTTTTCATAAGGGTAGTGAATCGTTATAGGTAAACGATTTGTGTGGGATAAGGTAATTATGAAACCTTGACCAATGTATCTTGCGGCGCGTATTGTTTGTTGACCATAACTAATGAACCCAGTTAGCATAGGGAACATATTCTAAATATATATGAAAAAGGTATGTTTCTTTCTCTTGTTTGAGAGAACTTTTGTGTTGAAAATATTCTTACTGTTATTGTATTATCTTATTTATAGTGAAACTAGTTGGGAAGAAGTTGTTAATAAGAGATTGCCCAGAGAAATAGGTAAAAGAAATTTCCATCCAAGATTTAATAACTGATCCATTCTCATCCTGGGTAAAGTCCATCTTATTGTGATAGAAATGAAGAGAAAGAAATAAGCTTTAGTTAATGTAATAAAGATACCTATTAGCATTTCCAAAATTCCCATTATTTTATTCATTTGGAAAAATCCAAAAAAGGATATATAGGGAATAGAGAAATTCCACCCGCCTAAGTATAGAACAGTTACAAATAAAGAGGAAACTAATAAATTTAGGTAAGAAGCAAGATAAAATAAACCATATTTAATACCAGAATATTCGGTTTGATAACCTGCTACTAATTCTTCTTCTGCTTCTGGTAAATCAAAGGGTAATCTTTCACATTCTGCCAAAGAAGAAATTAGAAAAACTAGAAAACCTATAGGCTGACGCCAAAGATTCCACCCCCAAAAACCATATTTGGACTGTGCTTCAACTATATCAACTGTACTTGAACTGTTAGATAATCATAGTCGATGATAACATCACAGTTCCCACCGCTATTCCAAAACCGTACATGAAACCTTAGCTTCATACGGCTTCTCTATGATCAGAAAAAAGAAAAGGATTGTTTCATTTCGGTATTATCCCATGGGCGTAGATAGAATTTGGTAAGATAAAATTGATTGGAAAGCCCTAAATTAGATCAAAGCAATTCTGTCTGCTAGAATAACAAAAAAGCGCTTCCGAATTGATCTCATCCTTTATATAATAATTTTTCTTTGTTCGGTAATAACTTAATATTGGAATAAAATACTCGTTATAGGAATTAATAAATGGAAAGAATTGGCCATTAGTTCATGAAGAATTCTGTATGAATAGGGATAAACGACGGAAAGAATAAATAAAGATCTTTTTTTTTCTATTGCATTCCATATCTTTTGTCCTATTCTTCTTTCCCGGGGAAGTATACTTAAAAAGAATAAAGGGTTAATTCGTTTTTGATAGCCATTTCTTTAACAAGTGAATGGGAACATACTCTAGACCGGAATCCGAAGAAAGTACTACTTGATCATTTCCACCAATTTCAAGTCCTTATTACGATTCCTTTTATGAGGAAAAATGTCTAATGATTTAGATTCTCTCATTACTAATCCTGTATGTACTTTAGTGTTTCTAATCCCTCACTAACTTTTGATGGATTGCCTTATGGTTATAAGTTATAGTAATAACTCAAAATATTCCACTAATTCCATATCGCGAATCCTTTATTCTTGCCCGCTTCAAGATATGATGACTAATCAAATAATTTCAACCTTGGGGTAAAGAGTTTACACTGCTTATGTTTACTTGAACTTTTTTCTTGTACGTAGGAAATGAGATTTTGTATTTTTACTCCAAATTAATAAGCTGTTTTGTTTCACTCATATGGCTATTTAGTTTAACTTACCAACCCGAATACAGAATAAGCAAAGGAAGATAAGTATTCAATGTATTTTAGAGGAAAAGGATCCTATTTTAACGAATCACACGTAGAGATATTGCTAGCACACAAAAAGTTAATGGTATTTCATAACTAATAGATTGAGCAGCCGCTCGTAGACCGCCTGAAAAAGAATATTTATTATTTGAGCTATATCCCGCCATGAGAAGACCAATAGGAGCAATACTTGAAATGGCAATCCATAAAAAAACACCAATACTAAGATCAGCTAAAACAAAACGATATCCCAAAGGGATAACTAAAAAACTTAATAAAATGGATATGACTGCTATAGAGGGCCCAATGCTAAATAAAGGAATATCTCCTCGAGATGGGAGGATATCCTCTTTTAAAAGGAGCTTAGTTCCATCTGCTATAGCTTGAAGCAGTCCTAGGGGGCCTGCATATTCAGGACCAATACGTTGTTGTATCGATGCGGATATTTCTCTTTCTAACCACACAATTATGAGTACTTCTATTGTGATTCCCAGTAGGAGGGTTAAAATGGGTAGAATCCATATAAGTCCGTAGACTTCTTTTAATAATTCCAATTTCGAAAAAGAATTGATAGTTTCTACCTCTATTATCATTTCAACGGTCAACTTCCCCCATAATGATATCTATACTACCTAATATCGTCATGATATCAGCCAATTTCATTTTTTTAACTAGCTGAGGAAGAATTTGCAAATTAATAAAACCGGGTGGACGAATTTTCCATCTCCAGGGGAAAAGACTATCATCTCCTACCAGATAAATTCCTAATTCACCTTTTGGCGCTTCTACTCTTACATAAAGCTCTTGCTTTGATAATTCAAAATTCGGCGAAGGTTTTTTACCAAGAAATCGATATTCAAAATCATTCCATTCGGAATTCTTTGCTTTCTTAAAGCGTCGGGCTTCTAAATTCTCATAAGGGCCTCCCGGAATTTTCTCTACAGCTTGTTGAATTATTTTTATGGATTCCCTCATTTCACCGATTCGTACTAAATAGCGAGCTAACGAATCTCCTTCTTTTTGCCATTGTACTTTCCAATCAAATTGATTGTAAGACTCATAAGGATCGATTTTACGAAGATCCCATTGTATTCCAGAAGCTCGTAACATGGGGCCCGATAAGCCCCAATTTACAGCTTCTTCTCCGCTAATAAAACCGACTCCTTCAACTCGTTCTAAAAAAATAGGATTTTGTGTAATAAGTTGTTGATATTCAACAACTCCTCGTAAAAAATAATCACAGAAATCTAAACATTTATCCATCCATCCATAAGGTAGATCGGCAGCTACTCCTCCGATGCGAAAGTAATTATGCATCATTCGCATACCTGTAGCAGCTTCAAATAGATCATATATCAATTCTCTCTCTCTAAAAATGTAGAAAAAAGGAGTCTGTGCCCCGAGATCCGCCATAAAAGGTCCAAGCCATAACAAGTGAGAAGCTATACGGCTTAATTCTAACATAATTACCCTAATATAGCTGGCTCTTTGGGGTATTTGAATATTCTCCAAGAATTCTGGTGCATTTACCGTTATTGCTTCTGTAAACATAGTAGCTAAATAATCCCACCGTGTTACATAAGGCAAGTATTGTATAATAGTTCTGTTTTCCGCGATTTTTTCCATTCCTCTGTGTAAATACCCTAATATGGGTTCGCAATCAATAACATCTTCACCATCGAGAGTAACGATCAGTCGAAGAACACCATGCATTGATGGGTGTTGAGGGCCCATATTGACGATCATGAGATCTTTTCTTGTAAACGGTAGACTCATATCCTTGTTCTTATTCTTTTTTCCATGAAAATGGATTATTCCATGAATTCCTCAAAACGAGGCTCATCAAAATGCAAAATCTAAGACTACTATAAGACTACTAAATAAAATAAGAAAAAAATTCGAACGATTAAATTACTTCTCCCGAATATCCAACTGACTGATTAATTTCTTATAACGTACTCTATTTTTCTTTGCCAAATAAGCCAGCAAACGTTGACGTTTTCCCAAAAGTCTTCGTAGACCTCTTTCCGATGAAAAATCTTTTTTGTGTAATTCCAAATGTGAAGCAAGTCTCCGTATCTTATTGGTGAAACTGAATACTTGAAATTCAACAGAACCCCTGTTTTCTTGTTTTTCTTCTTTAACCATAAATCAACAAATTTTTCTACCTCCTTTCTTTTTAATGTATTTTTCTGATCAGGAAAAATAAAAAATTATGTCAGTTATTTTGAAGTTATTCTAATCTCGTACACACAAAAATTTGCAATTATTCATCTACTGCTGGAATCTGGAATTTGGATTGATTTTATCGATGCAAATTGGATTTGGATAGAAGGGTACATTCTTTTATTTTAGATAGAAGAAACATTTCTTCTATCTAAAATAAAAGAATTTTGCTGATTTTTTTATTGCTATATCCAATTTATAGAATTGATATACCATTTAATTGATATCATTTAGCAAAATGAAACACAGCATATGCATCCATCTTTCGGCTCGAGAATTTCACGGGATAGAGATATAGTATAAGAAATAGGCTATTAAGTAACTCTAAATGAATTGTGGATACATCTGTATCCTTAACATACTGAAACGACTGCCATTACTCGTATCAAACCAATAGCGATTCATAAAAGCTAAATCTTGTAATCAATGGTGGGCCAATAATGAATTTTTTTGCATATGTATTAAGACGCTTGGTCTGATTTCGAAATTGTCCAGAGTTTTTTATGTTGTTTTCATTGCAAAATGATGGATCTCCTTCCGTAACTTTCCAATTACGAGTACGAGAATTGAAAGACATGAAAATTCTCAATTCTCTACGGCGTCTAGGAGATAGATAGAATATTTTCAGGAACAAGAAAATCAGAAGAATCTTTTTCTCTATTCACTACCATTCCGCGTCTTCGACTTCTATTAGTTTCTTCTTTAATGCAATAGCTATAGTTTGATATAGAATCCATTTCTCAAAGTAATGGAAACCATTCTCTTATAGGAAATGGTTCGAAAATCGCTATTCCACCTTTTAGGTTTAGGTATCGTGAAAAGTGATACCTGTGAAGATCGTGTATTTCAGTCACATTCAGATCCGTTTTTCGAGTCCATGATATAACCAAATTGGATGGATCTTCCACCCGTTTAGCTAAGAAAGAATAGATGCAGAGGTGGATAATAGATCGATATGAAGATCATGAGCTGCCCCATAATGAAACCGCCAGTAGTCGC